GCTAGCGTAGCTTAATTAAAGCATAACACTGAAGATGTTAAGATGGACCCTAAAAAGCCCCGCGGGCACAAAGGCTTGGTCCTGACTTTACTAACAGCTCTAGCCAGACTTACACATGCAAGTATCCGCACCCCCGTGAGAATGCCCTACACACCCCGCCCGGGAACTAGGAGCTGGTATCAGGCACACCCCTGTAGCCCATGACACCTTGCTTAGCCACACCCCCAAGGGAACTCAGCAGTGATAAACATTAAGCCATAAGTGAAAACTTGACTTAGTCACGGCTTAGAGGGCCGGTAAAACTCGTGCCAGCCACCGCGGTTATACGAGAGACCCAAGTTGTTAGCCCCCGGCGTAAAGAGTGGTTAAAAACACAACATTAAACTGAGGCCGAACATCCTCAAGGCAGTTATACGCTCCCGAGGATATGAAGAACAATTACGAAAGTAGCCTCACCCCCTTTGAACCCACGAAAGCTAGGACACAAACTGGGATTAGATACCCCACTATGCCTAGCCCTAAACAACGATACCATCAATACACCCCCCATCCGCCCGGGTACTACGAGCATTAGCTTAAAACCCAAAGGACTTGGCGGTGCTTTAAAACCATCTAGAGGAGCCTGTTCTAGAACCGATAACCCCCGTTAAACCTCACCCCTTCTTGTTTAATCCGCCTATATACCACCGTCGTCAGCCTACCCTGTGAAGGACTAATAGTAGGCAAAATTGGCACAGCCCAAAACGTCAGGTCGAGGTGTAGCGTATGGAGGGGGAAGAAATGGGCTACATTCTCTACTCAGAGAACCACGAATGGCACATTGAAACACGTGCCTGAAGGAGGATTTAGCAGTAAGCAAAGAAACAGAGTGTCTTGCTGAAACCGGCCATGAAGCGCGCACACACCGCCCGTCACTCTCCCCAAACCTAACCAACCAATAATTAATACACCACCACAAACAAAGGGGAGGCAAGTCGTAACATGGTAAGTGTACCGGAAGGTGCACTTGGAATAAATCAGAATATAGCTTAGACCAGAAAAGCACCTCCCTTACACCGAGAAGACACCCGTGCAAGCCGGGTTACTCTGACACCTAACAGCTAGCCCCACCCCCAAACACAAAACACAACTATTAATACCCCCTGACACACTTAACTAAATAAAACAAATCATTTTTCCCCCTGAGTATAGGCGATAGAAAAGGACCACCGGAGCCATAGATAAAGTACCGCAAGGGAACGCTGAAAGAGAAATGAAATAACCCAGTTAAAGTACAAAAAAGCAGAGATCAAACCTCGTACCTTTTGCATCATGATTTAGCTAGCAAACCTTAGGCAAAGAGCACTTTAGTCTAACTCCCCGAAACTGGACGAGCTACTCCAAGACAGCCTACATAGGGCACATCCGTCTCTGTGGCAAAAGAGTGGAAAGAGCTTCGAGTAGAGGTGACAAACCTACCGAGTCCAGTAATAGCTGGTTGCCCGAGAATTGAGTTTAAGCTCAGCTTTTTAGTTTCTTAACTCACCAGCCATAACAAATAAAACCGACCCCAAGAAACCAAAAAAGTTAGTCAAAGGGGGTACAGCCCCTTTGATCCAAGAAACAACTTTACTAGGAGAATAAGGATCATAATAACCAAGGCCCCGTGTTTAGGTGGGCCTAAAAGCAGCCACCCTATTGAAAGCGTTAAAGCTCAAACACACCCCCGCCACCAATACCGATAACTTATCCAAACCCCTAGCCCCTATCGAGCCTCCCTATGCACTACATAGAAGAGATTATGCTAATATGAGTAATAAGGGGCCTCGACCCCCTCCAAGCACAAGTGTACATCGGAACGAACCCCCACCGAAACTTAACGGGCCCAATCAAAGAGGGCAATGAATACCAAGCTAGACAACAAGAAAAACATTCACCACTCCACCGTTAACCCCACACTGGCATGCTAAACCGGAAAGACTTAAAGAAAAAGAAGGAACTCGGCAAACCCCCAAGCCTCGCCTGTTTACCAAAAACATCGCCTCTTGCAAAAACAATGAATAAGAGGTCCCGCCTGCCCTGTGACTATATGTTTAACGGCCGCGGTATTTTGACCGTGCAAAGGTAGCGCAATCACTTGTCCTTTAAATGGGGACCTGTATGAATGGCACGACGAGGGCTTAACTGTCTCCTTTTTCAGGTCAATGAAATTGATCCCCCCGTGCAGAAGCGGGGATAAAAACATAAGACGAGAAGACCCTATGGAGCTTTAGACATAAAACAGATCATGTCAAACACCCTTAAACAAAAGAACAAACTAAATGAACCCTGTTCAAATGTCTTTGGTTGGGGCGACCGCGGGGTAACAAAAAACCCCCATGTGGAATAAAAACACTCTTTTTAAAACCAAGAGCCACTGCTCTAATAAACAGAACATCTGACCAATTATGATCCGGCCAAGCCGATCAACGAACCGAGTTACCCTAGGGATAACAGCGCAATCCTCTTTTAGAGTCCATATCGACAAGAGGGTTTACGACCTCGATGTTGGATCAGGACATCCTAATGGTGCAGCCGCTATTAAGGGTTCGTTTGTTCAACGATTAAAGTCCTACGTGATCTGAGTTCAGACCGGAGTAATCCAGGTCAGTTTCTATCTATGAAGTGCCCTTTTCTAGTACGAAAGGACCGAAAAGGAGGGGCCCCTGCTAAAAACACGCCCCCCTCTCACCTGTTGAACCCAACTAAAACAGACAAGAGAACACACAAAACAGTCAAAGAACATGACATGTTAGGGTGGCAGAGCCCGGCAAATGCAAAAGACCTAAGCCCTTTGAACAGAGGTTCAACTCCTCTCCCTAACTATGATTACAACACTCATCACCCACATCCTAAACCCCCTTGCCTTCATTGTACCCGTCTTACTAGCCGTTGCTTTCCTAACACTTATTGAACGAAAAGTCCTCGGATACATGCAACTGCGAAAAGGCCCAAACATCGTAGGCCCTTATGGCCTCCTTCAACCAATTGCTGACGGAGTAAAACTATTCATCAAAGAACCCGTCCGACCCTCCACCTCATCCCCCGTTCTATTTATCCTCACCCCAATACTAGCCCTCACACTAGCCATGACACTATGAGCCCCCATACCCCTCCCATACCCCGTCTTAGATCTAAACCTGGCCATTCTGTTCGTCCTAGCTCTCTCCAGCCTCGCAGTATACTCAATTCTTGGCTCCGGCTGAGCCTCAAATTCGAAATATGCACTAGTAGGGGCTTTACGGGCTGTAGCACAAACAATCTCCTACGAAGTAAGCCTCGGCCTAATCTTACTCTCCCTGATCATCTTCACAGGAAGCTTCACACTACAAACATTCAACACCGCTCAAGAAAGCATTTGACTAATCATTCCAGCATGACCCCTCGCCGCAATATGATATATCTCCACCTTGGCAGAAACAAACCGAGCCCCTTTCGACCTCACCGAAGGCGAATCCGAACTCGTCTCAGGATTTAATGTAGAATATGCAGGCGGACCATTCGCCCTGTTCTTCCTCGCAGAATACGCCAACATCCTGTTCATAAACACCCTTTCTGCCAGCCTCTTCCTAGGAGCCTCCCACATTCCAACACTCCCCGAACTAACTGCAATAAACCTAATAACCAAAGCAGCTATCCTGTCCCTAGTTTTCTTATGGGTACGAGCCTCCTACCCACGATTCCGCTACGACCAACTAATGCACCTGATCTGAAAAAACTTCCTACCACTAACACTAGCATTTGTTATCTGACACCTAGCGCTTCCAATCACGTTCGCAGGCCTCCCACCCCAAATGTAACCAGGAGCTGTGCCTGAATTAAAGGACCACTTTGATAGAGTGAATCATGAGGGTTAAACTCCCCCCAGCTCCTTAGAAAGAAGGGACTCGAACCCAACCCGGAGAGATCAAAACTCTCAGTGCTTCCACTACACCACTTTCTAGTAAAGTCAGCTAAATTAAGCTTTTAGGCCCATACCCTAAAAATGTAGGTTAAAATCCTTCCTTTACTAATGAGCCCTTACATTACAGCCTCCTTATTATTTGGCTTACTCCTAGGCACCACTATCACAGCAACCAGCTCACACTGACTGATCGCCTGAATGGGCCTAGAAATCAACACCCTCGCCATCATCCCCCTCATGGCCCAACACCACCACCCACGAGCAGTTGAAGCCACAACCAAATATTTCCTTACCCAAGCCACAGCAGCCGCCATGCTCCTATTTGCAAGCACCACTAACGCCTGACTAACAGGACAATGAGAGTTACAACAAATAACCCACCCCATCCCCTCCACAATAATTATTATTGCCCTCGCCCTAAAGATTGGACTGGCCCCACTACACACCTGACTCCCAGAAGTCCTACAAGGACTAGACCTAATAACCGGACTCATCCTCTCCACATGACAAAAACTTGCACCTTTTGCCCTCCTACTTCAACTCCAGCCCAACAACCCAACCCTCCTTATTTTCCTAGGTCTCCTGTCCACACTAATTGGAGGCTGAGGGGGCCTAAATCAAACCCAGCTGCGAAAAATCTTAGCCTACTCATCCATTGCCCACCTCGGCTGAATAATCCTAATCCTACAATTCTCCCCAACCCTTACCCTCCTATCACTTATGCTCTACCTCATCATAACTTCATCCTCCTTCCTAGTGTTCATGCTAAACAAAACCACAACAATTAATTCTTTAGCCACCTCCTGAGCCAAAACGCCCATTCTTACTTCTCTCATACCCCTAATCCTCCTGTCCCTAGGAGGACTCCCCCCTCTAACCGGATTCATACCAAAATGACTAATCCTACAAGAACTGACCAAACACGACCTAGCCCCAACAGCCACCCTAGCAGCACTCAGCGCCCTATTAAGCCTCTACTTCTACCTCCGACTCTCCTATGCCATAACCCTGACAGTTGCCCCAAACAACCTAACAGGAACCCTCCCCTGACGAACCTCAACAACACAACCAAGCATAACAACCGCCGTCATAACAACATCCTCAATCTTACTCCTCCCCCTGACCCCAGGAATCCTGACACTCCTTAACCTCTAAGAGACTTAGGTTAGCACCAGACCAAGGGCCTTCAAAGCCCTAAGCGGGAGTGAAAATCTCCCAGTCCCTGATAAGACTTGCGGGACATTACCCCACATCTCCTGCATGCAAAACAGACACTTTAATTAAGCTAAAGCCTTCGTCTAGATAGGTAGGCCTCGATCCTACAAACTCTTAGTTAACAGCTAAGCGCCCAAACCAGCGAGCATCCATCTACCTTTCCCCGCCTGCCTAAGACAAAGGCGGGGAAAGCCCCGGCAGACGTCAATCTGCTTCTTTAGATTTGCAATCTAACATGTAACACCCCAGGGCTTGATAGAAAGAGGAGTTGAACCTCTGTGTATGGGGCTACAATCCACCGCTTAACGCTCAGCCATTCTACCTGTGGCAATCACACGCTGATTTTTCTCAACCAACCATAAAGATATCGGCACCCTCTACCTAGTATTTGGTGCCTGAGCCGGAATAGTAGGAACGGCCCTTAGCCTCCTCATTCGGGCTGAACTCAGCCAACCAGGCGCACTCCTGGGCGACGATCAGATTTATAATGTAATCGTCACGGCCCACGCATTTGTAATAATTTTCTTTATAGTAATACCAATCATGATTGGTGGCTTCGGGAACTGACTAATCCCACTTATGATCGGAGCCCCTGACATAGCATTCCCTCGGATGAACAACATAAGCTTTTGACTTCTTCCCCCTTCTTTTCTCCTCCTCTTAGCATCCTCTGGTGTAGAAGCAGGGGCTGGTACAGGTTGAACCGTTTACCCGCCACTAGCGGGCAATTTAGCCCACGCAGGAGCATCCGTCGATCTTACCATTTTCTCCCTCCACCTAGCAGGTGTCTCATCAATCCTCGGCGCCATTAACTTCATCACTACAATTATTAACATGAAACCCCCAGCCATTTCTCAGTACCAAACACCCCTATTCGTGTGAGCCGTCTTAATTACCGCCGTCCTCCTACTACTATCCCTGCCAGTCCTCGCAGCGGGAATCACAATGCTCCTCACAGACCGAAACCTAAACACCACCTTCTTCGACCCTGCAGGCGGAGGAGACCCAATCCTCTACCAACACTTATTCTGATTCTTTGGCCACCCAGAGGTGTATATTCTCATCCTGCCAGGCTTTGGGATAATCTCTCATATCGTAGCCTACTACGCCGGTAAAAAAGAACCATTCGGCTACATGGGCATGGTGTGAGCCATGATGGCCATCGGCCTCCTAGGCTTTATCGTATGGGCCCACCACATGTTCACAGTAGGGATGGATGTTGACACCCGAGCTTACTTTACATCTGCCACAATAATCATTGCCATCCCCACTGGTGTAAAAGTATTCAGCTGATTAGCCACCCTCCACGGGGGCTCCATCAAATGAGATACCCCCATACTCTGGGCCCTAGGCTTCATTTTCCTTTTCACCGTAGGCGGGCTGACAGGAATCGTCCTAGCCAACTCTTCCCTAGACATTGTACTACACGACACCTACTATGTAGTTGCCCACTTCCACTACGTCCTCTCAATAGGAGCTGTCTTTGCCATTATGGGAGCCTTTGTACACTGATTCCCACTATTCTCAGGATACACCCTCCACAGCACCTGGACAAAAATCCATTTTGGAGTTATGTTTGTAGGTGTCAACCTGACCTTCTTCCCCCAACACTTCCTTGGACTCGCCGGAATGCCTCGTCGATACTCAGACTACCCAGATGCCTACGCACTGTGAAACACAGTCTCATCTATCGGCTCTCTCATCTCACTTGTCGCAGTTATTATGTTCCTGTTCATCCTCTGAGAAGCATTTGCTGCCAAACGTGAAGTTGAATCAGTTGAACTAACTATAACAAACGTGGAGTGACTCCATGGATGTCCCCCTCCTTACCACACATTTGAGGAACCTGCATTCGTTCAAGTACAGCCCCTATACCGAGAAAGGGAGGAATCGAACCCCCGTAGGTTGGTTTCAAGCCAACCACAAAACCACTCTGCCACTTTCTTTATAAGACACTAGTAAAACAACATTACACTGCCTTGTCAAGGCAGAATTGTGGGTTAAACCCCCGCGTGTCTTATCCCCAATGGCACATCCCTCACAACTAGGATTTCAAGATGCAGCTTCACCAGTAATAGAAGAACTTCTTCACTTCCACGACCACGCCTTAATAATTGTATTCCTTATCAGCACATTAGTACTTTACATTATTGTCGCTATGGTATCTACCAAACTAACCAACAAATACATCCTAGACTCCCAAGAAATTGAAATCATCTGAACCATTCTACCCGCTATTATTCTTATTCTCATCGCCCTCCCCTCCCTACGAATCCTCTACTTAATAGACGAGATCAATGACCCACACCTAACAGTCAAAGCCATGGGCCACCAATGATACTGAAGCTATGAATACACAGACTACGACGACCTAAACTTCGACTCATACATGGTTCCTACGCAAGACCTAGCCCCCGGTCAATTCCGCCTCCTAGAAACTGACCACCGAATAGTTGTCCCCGTTGACTCCCCCATTCGAGTCCTAGTCTCAGCAGAAGACGTCCTCCACTCATGAGCAGTCCCCGCACTCGGAATTAAAATAGACGCCGTCCCAGGACGCTTAAACCAAACAGCCTTTATTGCATCCCGACCCGGGGTTTTCTACGGGCAATGCTCTGAAATTTGTGGTGCAAACCATAGCTTTATGCCCATCGTCGTTGAAGCCGTCCCACTAGAACACTTCGAAAACTGATCCTCACTAATACTTGAAGACGCCTCACTAAGAAGCTAACACGGGCCTAGCGTTAGCCTTTTAAGCTAAAGAACGGTGCCTCCCAAACACCCTTAGTGACATGCCCCAACTCAACCCCTCACCCTGATTTGCCATCATAGTATTCTCTTGATTTGTCTTCCTTACCTTCCTACCCCCTAAAATTATAGCACACACCTTTCCAAACGAACCCACCACTCAAAGCACACAAACCCTAAAAACTAAATCCTGAACCTGACCATGACACTAAGCTTCTTCGACCAATTCCTAAGCCCAACACTCTTTGGCATCCCCTTGATTGCCCTTGCCCTAGTTCTCCCATGAACCCTTTTCCCAGCTCCAACCTCCCGGTGAATAAACAACCGCCTCTTAACCCTCCAAGGTTGATTTATTAACCGATTTACACAACAACTCCTCCTTCCCTTGAACATGGGAGGACATAAATGAGCCCTCATGTTTGCATCTTTAATGGTGTTCCTAATCTCCATTAACATACTAGGCCTCCTCCCGTACACATTTACCCCTACCACTCAACTCTCCCTAAACATAGCACTAGCGGTCCCCCTTTGATTAATAACAGTCATTATTGGGCTACGAAAAAACCCAACTGCCGCCCTAGGACACCTCCTCCCAGAAGGCACTCCCGTGCCCCTAATCCCCGCCCTCATTCTCATTGAAACCATTAGCCTCTTTATTCGACCCTTGGCCCTCGGTGTCCGACTGACCGCTAATCTCACAGCAGGCCACCTGCTAATTCAACTAATCGCCACAGCTGCCTTTGTCCTACTCCCCCTGATGCCGACAGTAGCAATCCTAACCACCATCCTGCTCTTCCTCCTAACCTTGCTCGAAGTCGCCGTTGCAATAATCCAAGCCTATGTCTTTGTGCTCCTACTAAGCCTCTACCTACAAGAAAACGTCTAATGGCACATCAAGCACACGCATACCACATAGTAGACCCAAGCCCATGACCCCTAACAGGGGCAGTAGCCGCCCTCCTGCTCACATCAGGACTAGCAATTTGATTCCACTTTAACTCACTCATTTTGATAACCCTGGGCCTAATCCTCCTCCTGCTCACCATGTATCAATGATGACGAGACATTGTACGAGAAGGCACATTCCAAGGCCACCACACCCCACCAGTTCAAAAGGGACTCCGATACGGAATAATCCTATTTATCACCTCCGAAGTCTTCTTCTTCCTTGGTTTCTTCTGAGCTTTCTACCACTCAAGCTTAGCCCCCACCCCAGAACTCGGGGGCTGCTGACCCCCCACAGGCATCATCCCCCTCAACCCATTTGAAGTCCCCCTCCTCAACACAGCAGTCCTACTAGCATCCGGGGTGACAGTAACATGGGCCCACCACAGCATTATAGAAGGAGAACGAAAACAAGCAATTCACTCCCTAACCCTAACAATCCTGCTAGGCTTTTACTTCACCTTCCTACAAGCAATAGAATACTACGAAGCCCCATTCACAATTGCAGATGGGGTCTACGGCTCAACCTTCTTCGTCGCCACTGGCTTCCACGGACTCCATGTCATCATTGGCTCCTCCTTCCTGGCCGTCTGCCTACTGCGCCAAGTCCAATATCACTTCACATCCGAACACCACTTCGGCTTCGAAGCAGCAGCTTGATACTGACACTTTGTAGACGTTGTTTGACTATTCCTCTACATCTCAATCTACTGATGAGGCTCATAATCTTTCTAGTATTAAATCAGTATATGTGACTTCCAATCACTCGGTCTTGGTTAAATTCCAAGGAAAGATAATGAACCTGCTATTAACAATTCTACTTATCACCACTATCCTCTCCCTAGTCCTCGCCATCGTTTCATTCTGACTCCCCCTAATAACCCCAGACTACCAAAAACTCTCCCCATACGAGTGCGGCTTTGACCCACTGGGCTCCGCCCGCCTCCCTTTCTCCCTCCGCTTTTTCCTAGTCGCAATCCTATTCCTCCTCTTTGACCTAGAAATCGCTCTCCTCCTCCCCCTCCCCTGAGGAGACCAACTCCCCTCCCCCATATTCACACTCCTCTGAGCCTCGGCCCTCCTGATCTTGCTCACACTAGGCCTAGTTTACGAATGACTCCAAGGCGGACTAGAGTGAGCCGAATAGGTAATTAGTTTAAACAAAACATTTGATTTCGGCTCAAAAACTTATGGTTAAAGTCCATAATTAACCTAATGACCCCTATCCAATTTACATTCTCATCAGCCTTTTTGCTAGGTCTGTCCGGCCTAGCCTTCCATCGAACCCATCTCCTTTCAGCCCTCCTGTGTCTTGAAGGCATAATACTGTCACTCTTCATTGCCCTCTCCCTATGAACCCTTCAACTCTCCTCCATCAGCTTCTCATCCGCCCCCATGCTCCTCCTGGCATTCTCAGCTTGTGAAGCAAGTGTTGGCCTCGCCCTCATAGTAGCCACCGCACGAACACATGGCTCCGATCATCTACAAGGCCTAAATCTCCTCCAATGCTAAAAATCCTCATCCCAACAATAATGCTAATCCCAACAGCCTGGCTAACCCCCGCCAAATGACTATGACCCACCACCCTACTCCACAGCCTGTTAATCGCACTAATCAGCCTGTCATGATTAAAAAACTCATCCGAAACAGGATGATCTTTCCTCAGCCCATACCTTGCCACCGACCCCCTCTCAACCCCCCTCCTAGTACTGTCATGCTGACTACTCCCCCTAATGATCTTAGCGAGCCAAAACCACACAACACACGAACCAATTAACCGACAACGAATATATATCTCCCTACTCACCTCTCTACAGTTCTTCCTCATTCTAGCCTTCGCCGCTACCGAAATAATCATGTTCTACGTAATATTTGAAGCCACCCTAATTCCCACTCTAATCCTAATTACCCGCTGAGGAAACCAAACAGAACGTCTAAACGCGGGCACCTACTTTCTATTTTATACCCTCGCAGGCTCTCTTCCCCTCTTAGTCGCCCTCCTACTACTGCAAAACTCAAACGGATCCCTGTCACTCCTCACACTCCTCCACACAATCCCGCCCCAACTTTCCACCTACGCAGATAAAATCTGATGAGCAGGTTGCATCCTAGCATTTTTAGTCAAAATACCCCTGTATGGAGTTCACCTTTGACTACCCAAAGCACACGTAGAAGCCCCCATCGCAGGCTCAATAATCCTGGCCGCCGTCCTCCTAAAACTCGGAGGATATGGAATAATACGAATCCTGGTGACCCTAGAGCCACTTACCAAAGAACTCAGCTACCCCTTCATTATCCTGGCCCTTTGAGGCGTAATCATAACCGGGTCCATCTGCATGCGCCAAACAGACCTAAAATCCCTCATTGCCTACTCATCCGTAAGCCACATGGGCCTTGTAGTTGGAGGAATTCTCATCCAAACCCCATGGGGATTCACCGGCGCACTTATCCTAATAATTGCACACGGGCTCACTTCATCAGCCCTATTCTGCCTAGCCAACACCAACTATGAACGCACACACAGCCGAACAATACTACTTGCCCGAGGATTACAAATGGCCCTCCCTCTAATAACAGCCTGATGATTCATCGCCAGCCTTGCCAACTTAGCACTCCCCCCACTACCCAACCTAATAGGAGAACTAATAATCATCACTTCCCTATTCAACTGATCCTGATGAACCATCGCCCTAACAGGGTTGGGAACCCTAATCACCGCAGGCTACTCACTCTATATATTCCTTATAACCCAACGGGGCCCACTACCAAGCCACATCCTCGCCATCGAACCCTCCCACACCCGAGAGCACCTTTTAATAGCCCTCCACCTCCTCCCCTTACTGCTCCTCATCCTTAAACCAGAGCTAATCTGAGGCTGAGCTTTCTGTAGACATAGTTTAATCAAAACATTAGATTGTGATTCTAAAAACAGAGGTTAAAACCCTCTTGTCCACCGAGAGAGGCCTGCCGCAGTGAAGACTGCTAATCTTCACCTCTTTGGTTAAACTCCAGAGCTCACTCGCCTGAAGCTTTTAAAGGATAATAGCTCATCCGTTGGTCTTAGGAACCAAAAACTCTTGGTGCAACTCCAAGTAAAAGCTATGCACTCCACCCCCCTAATTATAACCTCCAGCCTAATCATTATCTTCGCACTACTCATCCTCCCAGTCCTCTCTACCCTCTCCCCCAAGCCCCAAAACCAAGACTGAGCCCTAAAACAAGTTAAAACAGCAGTAAAGCTAGCTTTCTTAACCAGCCTTCTCCCCCTCTTCTTATTCCTGAACGAAGGGGCCGAAGCCGTAATCACAAACTGAGCCTGAATCAACACCCACACATTTGACATCAACATCAGCCTTAAATTTGACCACTATTCCATTATCTTCACACCAGTCGCCCTCTACGTGACCTGGTCCATCCTAGAATTTGCATCCTGATACATGCACGCAGACCCCTTCATGAACCGCTTCTTTAAATACCTGCTAACATTCCTTATCGCAATAATCATCCTAGTTACCGCCAACAACATATTTCAACTATTCATTGGATGAGAGGGCGTAGGAATCATATCCTTCCTGCTTATCGGCTGATGATATGCGCGAGCAGATGCCAATACAGCTGCCCTCCAAGCAGTCCTATACAACCGAGTTGGAGACATCGGCCTAATCTTCGCCATAGCCTGAATAGCAACCCATCTTAACTCCTGAGAAATCCAACAAATCTTTTTCTCCTCAAAAGACATAGACCTAACACTCCCACTCATCGCCCTTATCCTGGCCGCAACAGGAAAATCGGCACAATTCGGACTCCACCCCTGACTTCCCTCTGCCATAGAGGGCCCCACACCGGTCTCTGCCCTACTGCACTCCAGCACTATGGTTGTTGCAGGAATTTTCCTACTCATCCGAACAAGCCCGCTAATAGAAAACAACCCCACCGCTCTAACACTATGCCTATGCCTAGGAGCCCTTACCACCCTCTTCACCGCCACCTGCGCTCTCACCCAAAACGACATTAAAAAAATCGTTGCCTTCTCAACCTCAAGCCAACTAGGCCTGATAATAGTAACTATTGGACTTAACCAACCCCAACTTGCCTTCCTACATATCTGCACCCACGCATTCTTTAAAGCAATGCTATTCTTATGCTCCGGGTCCATCATTCACAGCTTAAACGACGAACAGGATATCCGTAAAATAGGAGGCATGCACCACCTAGCACCATTCACTTCATCCTGCCTTACAGTCGGAAGCCTCGCCCTAACAGGAACCCCCTTCCTAGCCGGCTTCTTCTCAAAAGACGCCATCATTGAAGCCCTAAACACCTCCTACCTAAACGCCTGAGCCCTCACCCTCACCCTCCTAGCAACCTCCTTCACAGCCATCTACAGCCTGCGGGTCATTTTCTTCGTATCCATGGGCCACCCCCGATTCAACACCCTCTCCCCAATTAATGAAAACAACCCAGCCGTAATTAATCCAATCAAGCGCCTAGCCTGAGGAAGTATCGTCGCCGGCCTGCTAATTACTATAAACATCCTCCCAATAAAAACCCCCGTCATGTCCATACCACCCCTTCTAAAACTAGCCGCCCTTATCGTCACACTGCTCGGCCTCCTAATCGCCCTAGAACTAGCATCCATAACCTCCAAACAAATCAAAACAACACCATACCTCCCCTCCCACCACTTCTCAAACATACTAGGCTTCTTCCCAAGCGTACTCCACCGGCTTTCCCCAAAAATCAACCTCACCCTCGGCCAAACCATTGCCAGCCAAACCATCGACCTTACCTGGTTAGAAAAAATCGGCCCTAAAGCAACCACAAACCTAAACACCCCGCTTGTCTCCACAATCAGCAACATCCAACAAGGCTCAATCAAAACATATATAGCCCTGTTCCTCCTCACTCTTGCCTTCTCTACCCTCGCCCTCATCACCTAACTGCCCGAAGGGCCCCCCGGCTCAACCCCCGAGTCAACTCCAACACAACAAATAACGTTAACAATAAAACCCAAGCCCCTACCATCAACATCCCACCCCCATAAGAATACATAAAAGCAACCCCCACCATGTCCCCCCGGGATATTGAATGTCAATCAACCTCATCAACTACAACTCACGTGTACTCCCCAAATCCACCCAAAAACAAAACAAAAACCAAAGCCACAATACCAAGATACATTAACATAGAGGCTAACACTGGCCAACTCCCCAAAGTTTCTGGGTATGGCTCTGCAGCTAACGCTGCAGAATAAGCAAACACCACCAACATCCCGCCTAAATAAATTAAAAACAACACTAAAGACAAAAACGACCCCCCATGTCAAATCAAAACCCCACAACCAAAAGCTGCAACTACTACCAAACTTAAAGCACCAAAATACGGAGACGGGTTTGAAGCTACCGCCACCAACCCTAACACCAACCCCAATAAAAATAAAGACATTACATAAGTCATAATTCCTGCCAGGACTTTAACCAGGACCTGTGACGTGAAAAACCACCGTTGTTATTCAACTACAAGAACATAATGGCAAGCCTACGCAAAACCCACCCACTAATAAAAATCGCAAACGACATAGTTGTTGACCTCCCCACTCCATCAAACATCTCTGCCTGATGAAACTTTGGCTCCCTACTCGGACTTTGCTTAATCACCCAAATCCTAACAGGCCTGTTCCTAGCAATACACTACACCTCTGACATCGCTACCGCCTTTTCATCCGTTGCCCACATCTGCCGTGATGTTAACTACGGCTGACTCATCCGCAACCTCCACGCAAATGGGGCCTCCTTCTTCTTTATCTGCATTTACTTCCACATTGGACGAGGCCTTTACTATGGCTCCTACCTCAACAAAGAAACCTGAAACATCGGAGTAGTCCTGTTACTACTCGTCATAGCTACCGCTTTCGTAGGCTACGTCCTCCCCTGAGGACAAATGTCCTTCTGAGGTGCAACCGTAATCACAAACCTACTCTCAGCCGTCCCATATGTAGGAAACACCTTAGTACAATGGGTCTGAGGTGGCTTCTCAGTCGACAACGCAACTCTCACCCGATTCTTCGCCTTCCACTTCCTACTACCATTTATCATTGCCGCCGCCACCGTCGTTCACCTCATTTTCCTCCACGAGACCGGATCAAACAACCCCCTTGGGCTAAACTCTGACACGGATAAAATCCCATTCCACCCGTACTTCTCCTATAAAGACCTCGTCGGATTCGCAGTGCTCCTCACAGCGCTCACAGTACTAGCCCTGTTCTCCCCCAATTACCTAGGAGACCCAGACAACTTTACCCCTGCCAACCCCCTAGTCACCCCCGCCCACATTAAACCGGAATGATATTTCCTATTCGCATATGCCATCCTCCGATCCATCCCAAACAAACTAGGCGGAGTACTAGCCCTACTTGCCTCCATCCTCGTTCTCATAGTAGTCCCACTCCTTCACACATCAAAACAACGAAGCCTCACATTCCGGCCCCTCACACAATTCCTATTCTGAACCCTAATTGCTGACGTAGCTATCCTCACCTGAATCGGAGGCATACCCGTTGAACACCCCTACGTCATCATCGGCCAAGTCGCCTCCGTCCTATACTTTTCTCTATTCCTAATCCTAATGCCAATAGCAGGCTGACTGGAAAACAAAGCACTTCAATAACTAAGCATTAGTAGCTCAGCATCAGAGCGCCGGTCTTGTAAACCGGACGCCGGGGGTTAGAATCCCCCCTACTGCTCAAAAAGGAAGGATTCTAACCTCCACCACTGGCTCCCAAAGCCAGCATTCTCAATTAAACTACTTCTTGTCTCATATACATATATGTAATATCACCATACATATATATTAAACATTAAATAAAATGCAATAGTCCATTAATAGACAATATAATTACAAATTAAATAGTACACAAAGCAAGTATAATAAATGGAATAATCACATGAAGCATATAAAGTAAAATCCCCAAATAATTTAGAAAAATAAATTAGCTGAAGTCGAACAGTTAAAGCATGAAACGCATGTAAGATAATTCAACATTTAGTTTACCTCAAATATTTAATGTAGTAAGAACCGACCATCAGTTGATTTCTTAATGCATACTCTTATTGAAGGTGAGGGACAATAATCTTGGGGGTTTCACTAATTGAATTATTCCTGGCATTTGGTTCCTACTTCAGGGCCATTTATAGGCCCATTCCTCACTCTTTCCTTGACCCTGACATAAGTTATTGGTGGAGTACATATGGCGAGATAATCCCACATGCCGAGCGTTCTCTCCACAGGGGTCAGTTAGCTTTTTTTCGTCTTCCTTTCATTTGACATTTCAGAGTGCAGCGCGTCAATAGTAAAACAAGGTTGAACATACCTAAAAATCTTGCATAAAGTATGGTCAATTCATGGATTAAGATTATACTGAAGAATTACATACTTATATGTCAAGGACATAAGCACTATTTCCAAAGCACATACCTATGATTATCTCCCCCGGGCACTACGAAGGTTTATTCGCGTTAAACCCCCCTACCCCCCTAAACTCCTAAGATTCTTATTATCCTGTAAACCCCCCATAAACAGGAGAACCTCGAGTGCAAATTTTCTTCCCAAAATTGTGTCTATTTACATTATTAAAATAATGCACAC